ATCGGCATGTAGATTCCAAATCCAAGTGGTAGTCTCGGGGCCTTTAGCTATTGTTCTTGAAAAATGACCTGGTTTGGCCCATTCCTCGAAAGAAGTTTTTATGGGATCCCTATCTACCAAAATTTTTACTTCTGGTTCCGGCGAACGAATAATCATTGAGTCCTCCTCTTTCCGGACAACACATACAAAGAAACCCGCCAACAGTCAAATAATTAATGAATCTCTGAGAGCTCTTTCTAATTTTTTTTATTCTCCTCAATCTCCCATCCTTTTTTTCAGTTATTCACTCGAGCAATTATGATCTAGAAGTCGATTCGTGGCAAGTGTTCGGATCTATTATGACATAGCCATGCGGCGCACAACGGACCTTTTGAATCGTCTAAAATCCTTTCGGGTCTTTGGGTTGATCCAAAAATCGTTTTTTTGCGCAACCCGGCGTATTTATTAACATCTCAATTAGATGTTCTTAGATGTCGTTACGTTATGTCTTCCATTACCCCCAACATAGACATATTTTTTTCTTCTTATTTTATTCCAAATCCCATGAAAACAGGCATGGATCATTGCAAAGAAATATATATTTGACTCTATCTGCGTATCGTTTATACTTCTGCCTATCGTTTATACTTCTGCCTATCGTTTATATCCCATACGAAATAGAAAATGCTCTTTGAAAGGATATAATGAAATTCTTTGGTTGTTTTTGTCATAAAAAAGATTCGCTTTATTTGACATTTGACTAATCAGACTAATAAATCAAAAAAGAGTGCTCTTATTCGAAACGCCTTGTGATCTTCAACCAATTTTGGGCTTCAATATAATTACTGGGAGTAAGCGCTATAGCCTGTTTCCAATACTCAGCGGCTTGATCAAACCAAGCTTCCGCAATTTCAGAATCTCCCTGTCGAATGGCCTGTTCCCCCCGGTCAGAATAGGCTGTTCAATTCCTTCCTCGAGAACCGTACTTGAGAGTTTCCTAACTCATACGGCTCACAATTCTTGTGGTATCCCGTTTTTTCAATCTACACCATCTAATAGAATGAGATTTCTCCGAGATCTCTCCCCCTTGTTTTTTTTTATTGGGTTAACAAAAAGAGATTAATTGTATGAGTTTCAAACTTGAATTTGGTTTCATATTAAGAAAATAATGAATTTTTTTTTTTTCGTTTTATCTTTTCTCCCACCCTCAACATAGGCATTTACAATATTGCTAGAAGTTTCTCAAAGGTAACTATCTCGGTTTCATAGAAAAACAGATTTTATAGAGAATCTTAGAAAAAGTCTTTTCTTCATATTCCTATATTTTATTTCATTTTCTTTCTATTTGAATTTTCAATTCTATTAAAACTAGAAAGAAAAACAAAGACTTACTATCTTTGGGATCTGATGCTACACCGCTGCTCAATACCTTAGGGGATCGACTTTATTACATACGTCGATTCCTAACTTTTTTCTTGTATCATGACTTAAATTAAGTAAGCAGTTATTATTGTATCGTCCCAAAACATCACTAATTGATCTTGACGGCGCTTTCTTTATCAATTGGATCCTTTATCCATAGAATATAGAAGAAAGTATCTGGGCATATCTATTTCTTGATATTTCGACTTCTAAGAAGTTCCTTTCTTTGCTACAGCTGATAAAAATCGTTTTGTGGACGATGCTTATGTAGAAAAACCCATTTTTTTTCTAGTATTTACTACTCTTTTCTCTTTCCTTTTTTCTTTCTATAGTGGAGATAGCCGCACGTAATGACAGATCACAGCCATATTATTAAAAGCTTGTGGTAAGAAGGGGTTTCGTTCGAGTGCTCTAAAATAATATTCTAAAGCTTTCGTATGTTCTCCGTTCCTTGTGTGAATAAGGCCTATGTTATAGAGTATATAACTTCGATCATAAGGATCAATTTCTAGTCGCATAGCTTCATAATAATTCTGTAAAGCTTCTGCATAATTTCCTTCGGATTGAGCCGACATCCGTTACGGTCGTCGTTCATTTTTAAGAATCTCCGTTCCAGAACCATACGTGAGATTTTCACCTCATACGGCTCCTCCCTTAGGTGCATAATGAGAATAATACATGGAATCAAAAAAGAGTGCAAAATTCTCGTTATGGACTGAGTGGGGCTAGTGTTTTTACAAGAAATCTCTAGCCAACCTTCCTGCCAAAGATTTTTTTAACATCAAATGGGTTAATCTTAAATAAAAAATGGTAACTTCAACAATTTCTTTGTCCCCTACGCCCTTTAATTTCCAGGAATTGGTCACTTCAACAGTCTTCGATGGTTATACAGGTATCCAAAATAGGAACGAGATGGATGTTTATTGTCCCAACCATTTTAGTTTCGATCTCGATAAGGAAGGCGATAATTTCGACCAAAGTCAAAGTCTGCGTATTGTTGATTTCTAGGTGTAGTGCTTCTTCTCCTATACTGTCTATTGATTCTAATGGATGAGGGTTGACTCGCACCGCAATACAGATTCATAAGTTTTAACCTCTGGCTCACTACTAGAATCGACAATTCAAGCATCTGAGGCTGCATTAATCGGGGATACACGACAAAAGGAATTGTTTTTTTTACAAACCTCACCTTCAAAAAGCGTAGATTTATTTCATTTTTTTTTTCTAGTCCGAAATCATGCGTCAGAGTCTTATAAGACTGAAGGCGGTAAATAAAATTGAGATCGAAAAGATATGTAAACTAATGATCAAATCACACCATCTCTGTAATAGGTAAATGCCTCCTTTTCTCCTGAAGTTGTCGGAATTATTCGTAATAAGATATTGGCTACAATTGAAAAGGTTTTATCAATAAAATTTTGATTTATACTCGATTTAGTCATAGATAGCAATCCACTCTCAAATTCTTTTCATTCCCTTTCGTAAAAAAATGATTCCCCACAAACAAAGGAATTGGACACTACGAAATAACATAAAAACAGAATTCTCAAAATTTGAAAACTCCTCTTCCTTAAATTCTTTCTTTTTGACCGGAATTAAATAAAATAATAAGAAATAGTTAAATAATAAGAAATAGTTTCGATTTCATACAAATCTAGTCGACTAGTATAAGAATGAAGAGGTCCTAGTCTGATTCCCATCTCATCTCGAAATTGAAGAAAAAAACAAAATAGATAGACCGATTAGTTGATTCCTTACGATTGATTGAATTCGTGTCAAAATATCCAAAAAGGATGGGAGCACTAGATAACATAAATGGATATCTAAAAAATCGATATCTTTCCTCTTTTTGTTTTTTCATACTTTTTTTCGAATTGATTGCCCGGAATTTTTGAAGGATCAAGTAAAGTAAAAATAAAAGCGGCTCGCTATTGATTCGGTTGATGGGGCATAATCATTACGTAGGAGAGATGGCTGAGTGGTTCAAGGCGTAGCATTGGAACTGCTATGTAGGCTTTTGTTTACCGAGGGTTCGAATCCCTCTCTTTCCGTAACCTCAACTAATTTACCAATCTTAATGAACACAATGTATCAAAGAACAACACATACTCAAATTCAAAAAGGTAGAACTCGAACCCTCGGTAATTTTGATATCGATTTGCTATTGCTATTCCCTGGATAAGTACTTTATCCTGCGTCCTTTTTTAGTTACTTTTTTTATGGGAAGGAAAGGGGAGGGGGTAGGAGTAATAAAGTTGTCCAAACCTCTTCTTCGTTGAGTTAGGTTTAAGTTTTCCGAGAATAATATTCTACGACTAGCAATTCATTTATTTTCAAACCAATCGATTTACTCTCGATTATTTGATTGACTAATCCTTTATATTGGAATGGGTGAAGAGTCAAATGTTTTGGAACTTCCTCATGAGGAGATGAATTAAGATAACTTTGAATCATATCTCTAGATTTTTGAGCATGGCTCGCCGTAATAATATCGTGTGGTTTGCAGCGATAACTTGGTATATCTACTATACGGTCATTAACTAAAATATGCCTATGGTTAACTAATTGGCGGGCTTGGGGAATAGTCGAAGCCATACCCAATCGGAAAAGGATGTTATCCAAACGCATCTCAAGTAATTGTAGTAAAACCCGACCTGTTGACCCCTTGGCTTTTCCGGCTATACAAACATATTTTAGTAATTGTCGTTCTGTAAGACCATAATGAAAACGCAATTTTTGTTTTTCTTCTAAACGAATACGATATTGAGATTTTTTCCCAGAGCGCGATTGGTTTCTAAAATCGCTTCCGGCTCTAGGCCCTTTACTAGTTAGACCTGGTAAAGCCCCAAGACGACGTATTTTTTTGAAACGAGGCCCCCTATAACGCGACATGAAGACTCCTTTTTTTTGTTTGGACATAAACAAACTGAACTAAATAAATTGATAAATTAAGCGAGGCGAAATACAATAATAATAATACAATGAAGTATTGTCCTAAAAAGAATTAAGAAATGGATTGAATTGGAGTAATAGAATTACCATTTTTGATTTATGTATAGAAATGTATAGAAATCATTTTCTTTCTATATTAATTTATATATCATATCAATAGAAATTTATTAGAAAAAAAAAGAATCCTCTTTTTGTTCTGCCGAAACCGAATTCTTACTGTTTTTTTGCTAATTGAAATGGGGCATATAATAGGTCGGCAACCCTTGGAAAAAAGGGAAAAAGCCATTTCAATGTTCTTTGATTTCAAAAATACACTCTCAATCATGTGAAAATCAAAACAAATAGACAAAAGCCGGCTATCGGAATCGAACCGATGACCATCGCATTACAAATGCGATGCTCTAACCTCTGAGCTAAGCGGGCTCAAATAGAGCAAAAATTGTGTATGCATCGTAAACGAATAGGATCTTTTTTTTTGATTAATATGAATTATTCAGTATTAGCTATTCATAATAGCAATAGCTATAGATTTCGAGTTTTTGATATTGATCAATATTTTAGAAAATAATAATTAGTAATTAGATTATTTATTCTAAATTCTAATTATTATATTAATCAATTTATATTAATAAATTTTATTGATATAAAATGGATATCCATTTTCTCTTTCTCAACACTTAACGTAAACTTCTTTCAATAAGGTATTTGAGAATGTTAATGTATTAGAATTCTAGGAATTCTAAAGAATTCAAAATGCTAACTAATTCAAATATTTCTAATAACAAATTTCAAAATTACTGAAATAATTAGTTTCGTTTTAGCTATAATCAATGATTAATATTTTTAATAACTAGATACAAAATGATTGATATTGTATCAAATACCTTTTTTGAGTTATTTTTTAGGAAGTTAAAGACAAAAAAGAATTGACCGTTCAAGTATTTCAAATGCATAAAAAAAAAAAATGATAATAAGAGAGGCATATATATATATATTATGACATGTATCAATTTCTATTGAATTGCATAAACAGAAATGATAGAATCATTTTGGGTTGTATCAAATGTGGGTGTCGGCCTTGGGTATCCAATAGACATTAAACAAAATAGGCAATAAATTCAAACAACAAGACCCACTTTTTTAGTTTATAGAGTTTTGGTTTACATATAAATAGAAATCCAATCAAGCGGTATTTAATGAAATTCGTATTGAAAAAAAATACACCGCTTTGATTTCAGCATAGTATAAAATAGGGGGATATGGCGAAATTGGTAGACGCTACGGACTTAATTGGATTGAGCCTTGGTATGGAAACATACGAAGTGACAACTTTCAAATTCAGGGAAACCCTGGAATTAAAGATGGGGCAATCCTGAGCCAAATCCTGTTTTACGAAAACCAACAGCAGTTCATAAAGCGAGAATACAAAAAGAATAGGATAGGTGCAGAGACTCGATGGGAGATGTTCTAACAAATAGAGTTTACCGCGTTAAGTTGGTAAAGGAATCCTTCTATCAAAACTAAAAAAAAAGGGGGGGGCCATATCCATAGATATATGTACTGAACGCTATACAAACTGGATTAAGACGCTGCGAGTCTATATTGATGATTATATGCAAAATGAAAGAATTCTTGTGATGTGAATCGATTGTATTAACTGGCAGAAAGAATCGAATCCTCATTGATTCCATCATTTATAAATCAATTTACTCCAGGATCTGAAAATCTTTTGAAAAAAAAAAAACGGATTAATCGCACGAGAATAAAGATAGAGTCCCATTCTACATGTCAATAGTGACAACAATGAAATTGAAAGTAAGAGGAAAATCCGTCGACTTTAGAAATCGTGAGGGTTCAAGTCCCTCTATCCCCAAAAAAACATTTGACTCGTTAATGCTTTATCCTATTTTTTTTTATTTGATATAAGGATATCATTATTAGTCGTTTTATTTGTTAGTGGTTCCAAATTTTTTTCTTTCTTATTCGTTTTTTTCTTTCACAAAGTTATGTACCCGAGTGTATATTTTTTTGTATTAACCCAAGTTGGGTTTGGTGTTATATAAGGTACACACAAAGTAAGATCAATTCATTTTTGAATTGACATAGAACGAAGTCATATCATAAAATGAGGATGATATATTAAGTAAAATAATAGTCGGGATAGCTCAGCTGGTAGAGCAGAGGACTGAAAATCCTCGTGTCACCAGTTCAAATCTGGTTCCTGGCACATAATTCATTTGGATGAGTATCTATTCACCAAATCCATTCATATATCCAACATAATGGATATGGATCGACATCCACATTTTTGATATTTATGAATCCATATCCATATTCATTAATAGTATCGATTAGCATACATACTTAGCCACCGAAGTATCTGTAACTCTCATGTTATCCTTTGTATTATATTACATTTCAATTTCAAAATCGCTGACGAAAATTTCTAGATTTCTAGAAAGAGGATAAAAAGTATCCATATTCTCTCATATATAAAATCTGAGAATTCTATTCTCGTCTTTTTTCTTTTGTTCCTACTCTACTCTGTCTGTTCTTCTTCAAGATCAAGAAGAACGTTATGACTTGATACATATATGTCTATGCAATACAGAATTGAAAGGTTCAATTAGTTGGTTGAGAGACCCAACCAAGCAAAAGTCTATTCTTAATAAGTTGATGGATAGGAATATCCACGATGAATCTTAGATAGAGTCGAAATGAAATCGTATATTTTTCTTTTTTTTTGTTAGTTTTTTTCCTATTCTATTTCTTCATTCTCTCTTAAGAGAACCTATAGAGTATCTGTAAGATATGTGCGCGGTACAAAGTGCATAATTCGAAATTATTTTCATTTGAATTCAGATTATTGGTTCAGTTCATCACAAATAACAAGAAACAAGTACCCTCCAATTTGAGAATTTCCAATGAATCTATAATTGAATGATAGCACAAAAAGAAGAAAAACTAGAATAGGAAAATTTAGCACATTAAAATTACGAATGAGAACTCACTGACTTTGCTTGATTTTGAAGAGAACATACATAGAAATACTCTTTGTCTATCTGGAGTTATCAAAATGAAGATTATTTTCTTGGCATTCAATGAGCATCTTGTATTTCAAAAAAATTCGGGGCAATATAATCCTTA